AATGGATGTAATCCGAAAAAGGATTCATAAGTAGTTGTTAACGGAGTTGAAGTTACCAAATTCTGAGGAGTAGGTATCAATTTATGCCTAATTGCTCCGCCTATAGTTCCCTTAACTACATTTTCTAAACGAGCCAGAGCCAACCCGAGCTGGTCTTGTAAAAGATCCGCGACAGAGCGAATACGTTTATTTTTCAAATGATTCATATCATCAAGTGTACCCATTCCAAATTTCATCCCAATCAAATGATCGGCAGCTGCTAATATATCTCGTGGTAACAAAAATATATTGTTCTGAGGTATATTAAGATTCAGTCTCCAGTTAATATTTCGGCGACCAATCCTTCCTAATTCACACCTTTGGTGAAAGAATTTTTTTTGTAATTCTTTACATAAGGATTCAGAAAATATTGGATCCCCACCTACACAAGAAAATTGTTGATAAAACTCCAAAATAGCATTTTCTTTTGACCCAATTTTTTTTTTCTCCTTATCGGTCAAGAAGGATAAGAAAATTTCAGGGTAGCAAACATTCTCTAGAATTTCTCTTAGATTCGAACCCATAGCTGATGATAGAACTAGAATAGATATTTTCTGTTTCCTACTCACACGAGCCCATATTCTTGCTTTTTTATCAATCTCTAATTCTAACCTGCCTCCCCAATCTGATATTATGGTGCCGGTATAGACCGAAATCCCGTTATGATCCAATTCTGACTGGTAATAGATACCAGGACTTTGTAATATTTGATTGATCACAATTCTATATATTCCGTTTACTATAGAAGTTCCAAGGGAATTCATTAAAGGAATATTTCCAATAAAAATTCTTTGTTCTTGCATATTCCTACTAGTTTTCCAAATTAATCCCGCGGATACATATAATTCAGAAGAATATGTAAGTGATTCATAGACAGCGTCTCGTTCTTTTATCAGAGGTTCTACCAATTGATATGTTTCCACAAATAATTGAAATTCAATTTCGTGATCTATATCTTCTATTTTTGGAAATTTAGAAAGTTCTTCTATTAAACCTTGATCAATAAACCGATAAAACCCTTCAAATTGTATCTGATTAAATCCGGGTATTGTAGATGTTCCCTCTTTTCCATCCCCGAGCATCTTTTTTGAATTTCTCATTTATCCGTTTATTGCAAAAATTCCATCCCATCTCTCATTCTTCACCGAATCATATCCATAGAATTCGATCTAGTAATAATGGAATTTCTATTCTGTTTACTGAATCACATGAAATTTTATCCAACTCCAAGATATATGGAATGTATGAAATACGTATGAACGGAGACTATATTCAATTGGAATTTTTTATAAGAAAGAGATCAAAATGGAACAGAATTGAGAAATACCACTGGAACTTATGGAGTTTTGTAAAAACTAGAAAAAAAAGTAATTTCATTTTCACCTATGATATTACATATTCCAATTCCATTGCATACCATAAAAAATGTATTCATGATTGGATCTGTTTGAGCAGATAAACATATAATAAATAGAAAACTTTTTTTTTAACCACTTTACTTTTATTTTTATTTCATTGTTCAAAAAAATAGTTGCGGAAAAGAGATTTATTTGTACCCATTTTGAATAGAATATTCAGAATATCATTGAATTGAAGTAGGTAAGAAAACTTGTGTGTTTTTTTTTTATTTTTTAATTTTGTTTATTATTAAAATAAAAAAGAATGCACAGATATATAATATATATAAGTCTCTTTTTCTTCTTTTATTGTGGTATAGTTCTCTTTGGGACAGCACCTGCTGTGCTCTATCAAAAATTCAATTTTCTCTTCAATGTATTCAATGAAAAATTGAAATACAAAAATTTATTGAGAATTACTCCTCAAAAGCATCCCTAGAGAGATCAAATACCCCATTATAGAGCTATAGCTCTATAAATCACGTAACGTATGTTCTGATTCTTTCTGGGGTTTACATATACTCATCATTAATGTTATAATTGAAATTGAAGAAGATTTCTTTTTAATTGAAAAAACTCAATATAGATTAGTTATAAATCTATTTCTAATGATTTTATTATATTATTAGAAATTAAAAAATGTAGATTTGAATTCAAAAACGGTCAGGAATTTACAGTCAATAGTTAATGGTTCTGATTTGTACTGGATTCTATATTTTGTGACTAAAAATCTATATATTTTTTTCGGAGTTGAAAAAAAGAGAAAATTTGAATCTAGTTTCTATCGTTTTGGCGGCATGGCCGAGTGGTAAGGCGGGGGACTGCAAATCCTTTTTCCCCAGTTCAAATCCGGGTGCCGCCTCAACAACAGACTTCAAATCCCCCGTTATAACTATAAACAAACGTAGGAAAAGACTCTTGATACTTTCTTTTCGTGATTCTAAGCCCCTAGCTCTCGAGGTTCTATTCTCTAACCTAAAGTTTTTCCTATCAGATTCAAGGAAAACTTAAAGTAGTGGAGAGAAATCCGTCTGAGTCTTCAATTAGATTGGATAGCCAGAGAGGGAATTCAATTAATAGTTTTGGAAAGATACTTTGGATACAGACTCATCAAAGTCTCGGACTGCTCAGACATTCAATCACTAGTAGATTAGATGAAGAATTGCTTTTCGTTTTACTTCCAAAAATAAAAAACGATAAAAGAAAGAAAAAGGCTTATTATTTCTACATGTGAGTCAGATTCCTTGGATACTTCGAAAAGTGTTCGTTTACTTGTGTTTACATCTTGTCGATTCTACTAGAAATTCTATAATTAAGAATAACTCATTACATTATAAGAATAAGATAAGTGGATTTTGTGGATTTTTTTGATGTAGTTCATCAATGGTGACCAAATACCTCTCCCTTTTTTTGACTCTGCACCAGTGATTTCACTATTATTAGTGAACAATAATGGAATAGTTTCTTCATATTCATAGAAATAGGGGACAGAATTCACATGGATATAGTAAGTCTCGCATGGGCTGGTTTAATGGTAGTTTTTACATTTTCCCTCTCTCTCGTAGTGTGGGGAAGAAGTGGACTCTAGAAGTACTCCTAATTGCGGTAATAATCAAACTCTATCAACCTGTATCAATTGTTTTAGTTTTCTAGACCGGTCGGCAATTTTTTTTAAGACTTTTTTTTATAAATTGGATTTATGTTTTATTTTATTGACTCATTTTCTATTTTTATATCCGGGTTTACACCGTTAACCATTCATGGGGTAACCCCTTTTCGAAATCTGAAGAAGTTTCCATCAAATTCGGATTATCTGTATTAAATGGATCAAACAAACAAATGAAATTGAGAAAGCATGTACATACATTTCATATTCTAGTTAATTTCTTAATTTATATTGACATTTTTAAAGAAAAAGAGAGATATGGGTGGATTCCTTTATATTAAGATATTTAACTTATCTCTGTATACATTACAATAACCATAATGAATGGCTAGTTATGGTAGAAAGAGATCTCTTTCTACCATACTAGCGGGCCCCTTAGGATACTACTACTACTGAGTCTAATGCATTCCTTTCATTTAAGACGAGAAATGGAAATCTTTTTTTTTCATTGATAGTCAAATTGTATTCAAATTAATTATTTTGACTAACCGTTTTTACGTAAATTATAAGCAAAAAAGCAGTAGGAATGAGAATGAAGAGTGCAGTAGCAATAAATGCAAGAATATTTACTTCCATAATTTAATCGTTTATTATTGATTTTTTTTTATTTGGAATATCTCGGGATTTAATCCCATAGAGATGAGAAATCTTTCGCTTGTAAACTCACTCAGATGAATTCGATTTCGATGATATCGAATGAAAGAAATATCATGAATAACAATATCGGAGCTATAAAATCGATTCATCGTCAAGAATTTAATAGTATAACATAGGAAGATCTTTTATCCACACCGAATACATAATGAGATTCCTGATCCAATCAAAAAATATTGATTTAGGATTCTTTTTCCCCGCTTTCTTTTCTACACCCTAGTACTTTACTTTCCTTGTACAATCATCTGATTAAGTATCATAAAAAACCTTTTCTACCCTTTTCTACTTCGATTGTTTACAAAAAGAGTTTCTAAAAAACCTTAAATAAACATATAGAAATCAAATAGAGAAAACAAGTACGAAGTTCAATTTTAAATTAAAAAAAATTTTTTTTTTAAGGGTCTATCATCTTTTTGGAACACAAAGAAAGGGGAATGTGATAAAGACGAGTCCCAGTAAAAAAACGAAAATATTCCAAAAAATTAACTGTTTCAATTTTCTTACGAGTTTTTTCTTCGACATCGACTCTAATATTAAAAAAGAGCATATTCATTAGGGAAGACGAAATTTCTCTTTATTTTGTAAATATCCTCTTTCCTTGGTTGGATTCGAACTATTTTCAATTCCTTGACTTCATAGTATATATAGGTACTCTTGGCAAACATATTATACGCTATCCTATTTCATTTTACTACACGAGTTAATGGGAGATTAATTGACAAAAAGCAGAAACCCCGTACAGTATCTCTTTCTTGAAGTGTTGAGATGCTCTCAATAATTATAATTATACTAATTTACATATGTCTCTCTACCATCAATTGGTGCTAGTTAAAATAATGGAAATACCCCTTTCTTTTGCTTGATGAAAAAAGAAAACTAAAACAAAAAGCTAAACGAAACCATTTTGATCCCCTTGCCCAGAAAAAAAAGGGGAGTTTATGTCTTTTTTTTTTATTGAATCCGCCGGGACTGACGGGGCTCGAACCCGCAGCTTCCGCCTTGACAGGGCGGTGCTCTGACCAATTGAACTACAATCCCATGGAAATCAAGTGGGTAGCTTTCATATTCCTTCTTATGATTTCATTTTAATCATTTCAATTTTAGATTCAAATTAGTGTTTTGTAACAAAGAAAGTCACAAGTGATATATTGATATCTAATATCTATATGGATATCACTTTAGTGATAGCAAGATGGATTACTGGTAATCCTTGCATTATTATCAAATCGATTGATAATCTATTT